CGTTAGCTTGGAAGGCTAGGGGTTATAGTCGACGTTGGTTGATCATTTTTAACGTTTCTAATTCAAAACCGAACATGAAATTTTGGTTTCATTCGGCTCCTTTATAGAATAGAAGATCGATGTATTCCCAAATAGAAAAATTAGATCCACAACATCTATGTTAGCTTTTCGGCATGAATCCGTCCAAAGCTACTTGCTTTCTAGATGATCCCTCTAGAGGAGGGGAATTATACTAAATCCATTTAGTCTAGTTACTTCGTTCCCTATTTCCACTCGCAGGATCCTGAGGAAAAAAATTTGGTTTCCACCGAGCTGAAACAATATGCTGATGGTTCCAGTAAACCAAAACCCTCGTTTTATAGCTATTTGGCTTCAATTTCCCCTTTTACAAAAAAAAAAAATTGAAGATCTAGTTACGATTGGAAATAAACTTTTATATCTTCATCCATAGATCCTTTACTCATATTCATTCAATTGGAAGAGTTAATCCAATTCAAAAAAATTATGCTTCGTGACTCCATAGCCATAATCCAATCTTTTTTATTCAATTTCTAATTGGCCTTTGGATACAAATCGTGAGAATGTATATTCTTCCTCAAATATGCTATTGAGAGGTAAAGGATTAAACCTTTTTAAGAAATAAAGTTTTTGATCGGAATATGAAACTGAAAGATCCCTTAACTATTTAATTAAGTTTTTGATAGAACGAATCACACTTTTACCACTAAACTATACCCGCTACATATTTATTATTGTACTACATATTATATTTATTATTGTATATGAATGGACCATTTGTCGAACAAAAGAGTGAGGCGCAATCAAGATAGCACCAGAATCATGAAAATTCTAGCGTTGACACTTCGTCCCGCCGGGGACTTAAATAGGCGGCGAAGAGCAGAAAGCTTACTTAAATAACATAAAAAATAAGTTTATTTTATAATAAAATAACTTATAAGTTATATTATAATGTTTATTTATATAACATATATTTTATTTATATAACATATATAAATAAACATTATAATATTTTATATATCTTCATTTTATATATCTTTATTTTATATCTTTTTTTATCTTTATTTTATATCTTTTTTTATATAATCTTATATCTTTTTTTATATATCTTTATTCTTTTTTTTCTTTATAATATAAATTCTTTATAATATAAAAATAAAAAATAATATAAAATTTATATATATTTATTATAAATATAATAAATAAAGTATAATAAATAGTATAATAAATAAAGAATATAATTTAAAATAAAGAATTTTAAATAAAGAATATAATTTAATATAATTTAATATAATTTAATATAATTTAATAGAATATAATTTAATAGAATATAATTTAATAGAATATAAATAAAAGAATATATATATAATATATATATATATATATATATAAAAAAATAGATAAAAGGAAAACGAAGGTTTTTATCAATCTTTGCTTCACGTGTCACATCACATAAAAAATTTTCCATTTTTTAAATGTGGATGGGGAGAGATGGCTGAGTGGACTAAAGCGGCGGATTGCTAATCCGTTGTACGAGTTATTCGTACCGAGGGTTCGAATCCCTCTCTCTCCGCTTCTTCTGATTACTTGAGACTTTCGAATTCGAAGGAATTTCGATCCCTTAATTTTATCATAGCATAGGTAAATGTATGGAATACATAAAATTATAAGAAAAAAATTTCGAAAAAGCAGGAAAAACTAAAAATATCTTTTTTTATTCCTCACGTCCAGGATTACGCCCTGGATCATTAGATAAAAATCCGAAGATGAAGAGAGAAATAAAGAATATCACTACTGTATAAACGAATAGTTTGAGAGTAAGCATTACACAATCTCCAAGATCTTTTTTTTTTGAAAAAGGGAATAGATTACTTATTTTTTACCACATACACTATTTTGTTTTGACATGACACCCCCCAAAAAATGAAGTGTTTTTTGAAAAGAAAGTCATTTTCACGAATTTCTTTGGAATAAGATTTTGATTCCTTCGTTATCAGAAATTTCTTGTCATATGATTAGGTATTGTAGGCAACCTAATAAAATCTTTGCTCAGTGTAAGGTGAGAACGAGGAAATAAGCTGATCAAAATTCATCGCCGCAGTTATTCAATATACAAGAATTTCTATTTTTGAATCGAGGGTTCATAATGTAAAACTTATCTGGTCTTATCAATTTTTAGAATTTTTATTTATCGAATAAATCATGAATTTTGCAGAGTATTAAATCATCGAAAACTTACAGCAGCTTGCCAAACAAAGGCTAAGAGAAAAAAAAGTACAGGTATGATAGGCATAACATCTACGATTGGATTTAAAAAGGCATAAGCTTCGGGCAATTTGGCGAAGAAAAAACTACTCGAATAAGAGACAGAATTAAGACAGATGCAGATTAAACTAAAGATATTAAGCATAACAAAATTTCGTTCTTGTAGATTAGATAATTTTATTCTGATTGAGTTTTTTTATAAGGGAAAAAAAGACAAGTCAAAAAATCTGTCTTTTTCTTCGAACTCTCTCAAATAAAAATCCTTCCTTCCATTCTCAAATGAGAATACAAGGAATTCCATTTTCATACAATATCTTAACTGAATTCCATGTAATGATCAATGAATTTTTTTTTGATTCTATATCTACATGTGTTGAATCCTAGCAACAATATATTCCCAATGTATTTATTGGGTTGGGATTGACGAATAACCAATACCAATATTAATGTTTATTAGTGTCGAATAGAAATTCGAAATGGGGCGTGGCCAAGCGGTAAGGCAACGGGTTTTGGTCCCGTTACTCGGAGGTTCGAATCCTTCCGTCCCAGATCGTTTCCATCAGAAACGAAAGATGGGATCACATTGTATCCCACATGAAACATAAAATTGTTAACGAAAACAATCTTTTGTTCTGAATTCTAAGAATGATTCTTAGAATCATATTTTTTCTTTCATTTGGTTTCTCACAAACGTAATAAAGTTTCAAATGTGGGTGGAAATAAATATCTTTTTTTTTTTTTTTAATTCAAAAAAGAAATTCTGGGTTTATCATTCACATTCAGGATATGCTCGTACTACTCAATATTCATTTTAAAGTTAGTTACTTATGGAAACTTTATGTCCCATATCTATGAAATGTCAATTCTCACACGAAGCATTCTGAATCGAAACGAAATGTGAATGAAAGAAAGGCCTCTTTATTCCCTTACCAAGGGTAAAAAGCCTAAAGTAAATAAATGGGGTATGGTATTCCAATTCCACAGTCTATGTGGAGACTAAAGAGTAGGGAGTTTTTGGTACTAATTTCATCACTGGTCTTAAAACTTCTAAAGCTGGTGTGGGAAAAAAATAGTAAAAACGAATTGATCTGGACCCCATTTTTTTTTTATTTTATCTGGTTCATCTTATATCTTATCCGGTTCAAATGAATAATTGTAAATCAATGTAATGTAGCGATTGGGGGGAAATTCGTATATTGCATCTACTTGACTTTATGGAATTGATGGAAAAGAAAAATTCTTGAACCTGAAGTAAAACAAAATCTGTATTGTATAAAATAAAAAAGTTTTATTAATAATTGATTGATTTTTTTCCGGGATTGCAAATCTATTAATATTAAAGGTTCTTCTTTTGAGGTTTATAGTTTATTTGTTCGAGAAAAATGGATCCTTCATGATTGATCGTCCCGAACAATCTTTTTAAGATGTAAATAAGTCTTAAGCAAACTTATTTATTCGTCTTTTTTAGAAATATGTTTCATTCATATGATAGAATATAGAGTTAAATAAATTGGATCCTTGCTGAGCCTTCCCCGGATAAATACTTATCTATCCATAGATAGATAGATAGAAAGTATGTACTATTATATACCGGTATACACACACCGGTTGAGCCAATGACTATTCATGATTCCATATTGAATCAATTACATACCGGTTTGAAATAAAATTAGAGGAATGTTATGGTAAAACTTCGTTTGAAACGATGTGGTAGAAAGCAACGTGCGACTTGAAGGACATGATCGGCTGTGGATTCTTACATCCACCATTTTCTATAGGAGTGAAGATGTTCTTGGCTCGACATAGTTTGTTCTGCTCTGTTAGGAACGAACCTAATTTGTGTTAGGTTGTAAGTAAATAGTACATGATGGAGCTCGAGCAGAAAGGATTGATTCGTTTATCAGGGGGAAGAATCTAGGGTTAGTAACTATCAATAAGTTAGACCAACTTTGTAAGTATATCCTCAATATATAAATCAAAAGGTTAAAAGATCGAAAAATCAAAGAAGTTTGAAAAATAAAAAGTAAAATTTTTCAGATCAGAATTGGTAAAACTATTTCGATCAAAAGTGTATCACAAGGGAATCCACCGTTCATATTCTATTTCTATAGTTCATATTCTATTTCTATAGTATAGAAAAAAATAACAAAAAACAAAAAGGTATGTTGCTGCTCTTTTGAAAGGAGTAAGGATCACCGAAGTAATGTCTAAACCCAATGATTTCACAAAGCAAAGATAAAGGATTCCGGAACAAGTAAACACTATTTTCAATTGTCTCAACAATTGAATCAGAATGAGGAATAAAAATAGATTCGAGATGAGACAAACAAAAGAGGTTAGAGACGGCTCAATAAATGTCTAAGGGTTTCCCTTCGAACTCTGTCAGAATTACCCAACTTGAGTTATGAGTACGAATGAGATTTCTTTTTTTCTGTAAGGAAGAATAAAAAAACGACTCAAATCATAGTCTAATTCATGATTTTATGGATCCATTTGCCATTATATACATATACAGAAATTTAGAATCCTTTTTTCTCGAGCCGTATGAGGAGAAAACCTCCCATACGTTTCTAGGGGGGGCATTGTTTATTTACATCTATTCCAATGAGCCATCTACCGAATCGTTGCAATTGATGTTCGATCCCGAAGAGAAGGAAGAGATCTTAGAAAAGTAGGTTTTTACGATCCGATAAAGAATCAAACTTATTTAAATGTTCCTGTTATTCTATATTTCCTTGAAAAAGGTGCTCAACCTACGGGAACTGTTTGTGATATTTTAAGGAAGGCAGAATTATTTCAAGAAAGAACTTCGATTCGAGTTAATTAAAGTAAAAAAACAAAAAATTAATAAATAAAAAAAGGGGGGGGGCTAGTATCTATCTTTGTGTAATTATTTACACACAATTTGCCTTTTTCTTGCTGTATTCATACTTAATTTACTTTTTTTTGTTTTGTTTGTTGCGGGAATCCACCAACAAACAAGGGGTTAATCTTGCTTATTGTACCTCTATTGATTGAATAAACCCGAGATTTTTTCTTTACTTTACCTCTTTCGTATTTTTTTCATCCAAATTTCTTATTTATGTTTATGTTGTGCCAATCCAACACAAGTCCTTATTTGATTTACTTAAATATGTTTTCTTAATATTGGATTCATATTGACAATGGTGCATTGAAGAAATATAATTCGATCGTAGATAAATAGATCCGTTTATCTCCACCTCATATTGGTTTTTTTACTTCACTTCAGTCAAATGATGGGTTTGCCCTGTCGGATTTACTGGCATACAAGATGTATTTTCTTAACGAAAAAGAAAAGAAAATTGATAAATAAAATGGCGGTTTGTCACAATTTTGACATCTCTATTGGGAATCAGTTGTTGTTTAATCCGATCCGTCCATTTTGGTATTTTGGTGTTTTTAATTGATCAACAAAAACAAATCTTTCTTTTCGATTTGTTCTAGTTCAATGTTTTGACGGGGTCGTGCAGTGCAATTCAATTGACTTTTTTATTTTGACCGTATTTACATATATATCCTATTTATTTTATTTTTATTCGGGTTGCTAACTCAACGGTAGAGTACTCGGCTTTTAAGTGCGACTATGATCTTTTACACATTTGGATGAAGCAACAGATTCGTCCAGACTATTGGTAGAGTCTATAAGACCACGACTGATCCTCAAAGGTAATGAATGGAAAAAACAGCATGTCGTAATAAAATATTATTATTATTTTTATTATAAAATTTATTATTTAATTAAATATTATTTAATTAAATAATATTTAATTAAATTAAAGTAGAACTTTGAGTTTATCCTTACCGGATCGTTACAATTTTTTTGTCTTTTTGTTTGGAAGTGAAAAAAAAAAAATTCACATTTACAGTTGGGTCTAGTGAATAAATGGATAGAGCCCTATGGCTCTAATTCTGGTGAAATAAAAAGCAACTAGCTTTTGTTCTTAATTTGAATGATTACCCGATCTAATTAGACGTTAAAGATAGATTAGTGCCTGATGCGGGAAAGGGTGGGTTCTTCTGTGAGTGGACCACTGATTTTCTTTTTTTTTTTTTATGAATCCTAATTATTCTTTATTATGGATTGGAGACGAATGTGTAGAAGAAAGAGTATACTGATAAAGAGAATTTATTCCAATAAAGAGAATTTATTCCAATAAAGAGAATTTATTCCAAAGTCAAAAGAGCGATCGAGTTGCAAAAATAAAGGATTTTTTACCCTCTTTTAATTATAACGAACATAAACCAATTGGATAGAAAAGGAGAGGCAAAAGATCTGTTGATTGGACTCCCCTGTTTCCTTTGTTTGCGGGATATATTTTTCTTACTGTAATTATATACATAATACATACCCTGTTCTGACCATATTGCACTATGTATCATTTGATAACCCCAAAAATGAAATAGGTCCCGCCTCTGGTTCAAGTGGAAATGTAAATGGAAGAATTACAAGGATATTTAGAAAGAGATAGATCTCTGCAACAACACTTTCTATATCCGCTTCTCTTTAAGGAGTATATTTACACATTTCTTCATGATCGTGGTTTAAATGGTTCGATTTTTTACGAATCCACGGAAATTTTTGGTTATGACAATTTTGGTTATGACAATAAATCTAGTTCAGTACTTGTGAAACGTTCAATTATTCGAATGTATCAACAGAATTATTTGATTTATTCGGTTAATGATTCTAACCAAAATCGATTCGTTGGGCACAACAATTATTTTTATTTTCATTTTTATTCTCAGATGATATTGGAAGGTTTTGCAGTCATTGTGGAAATTCCATTCTTGCTGCGATTAGTATCTTCCCTCGAAGAAAAAAAAATACCAAAATCTCAGAATTTGAATTTACGATCTATTCATTCAATATTTCCCTTTTTGGAGGACAAATTATCGCATTTAAATTATGTGTCAGATATACTAATACCTTATCCCATCCATCTGAAAATCTTGGTTCAAATCCTTCAATTCTGGATCCAAGATGTTCCTTCTTTACATTTATTGCGATTCTTTCTTCACGAATATCATAATTGGAATAGTCTTATTACTCCGAATAATTCTATTTTTCTTTTTTCAAAAGAAAATAAAAGACTATTTCGGTTCCCATATAATTCTTATGTATCTGAATGCGAATTTGTATTAGTTTTTCTTCGTAAACAATCTTCTTATTTACGATTAACATCTTCTGGAGCTTTT